AGAATAGGCTAAACTTCTCTTAATGTCTCTTTGAGCAAGAGCTAAAGTAGCTCCTAATAGTACCGTTATTACACCTATCAAAGAAATGAGATTCATTATGTAAGGTATGACTGTGAAAAGCGGAAGAAATCGAGCGACAAGAAAAATGCCTGCTGCTACCATAGTAGCAGCATGGATAAGAGCCGAAATAGGAGTAGGCCCCTCCATGGCATCAGGTAACCATACATGAAGGGGAAATTGTGCGGATTTAGCAACTGCACCGACGAATAATAGGGAGGCACACAGAGTAGCAAATAAAGAGTTGACCCCATTATTACGGATCAGGTTATTGAAGATTTCGAACAAATCTCGAAATTCGAAACTCCCTGTTATCCAATAAAAACCTAAGATTCCTAACAATAACCCAAAATCCCCTACACGATTAGTTACAAACGCTTTTTGACAAGCATTTGCGGCAGCCGGTCGTGTGAACCAAAAACCTATTAATAAATACGAACACATTCCCACTAGTTCCCAAAAAAGATGAATTTGTATCAAATTGGAACTAGTAACTAATCCCAACATGGAAGTATTGAAAAAACTCATATAAGCAAAAAATCTCAAATATCCTTGATCATGAGACATATAATTGTCACTATAAATAAGAACCATGATTCCAACCGTAGTGATTAGTATTGACATAATAGAAGTAAGTGGATCGATCAAGTAGCCGAACTCTAAGGAAAAATCAGTATTGATGGTCCAAGACCATAGATGTTGATAGATAGAACTGCCATTTATCTGTTGAATAGACAGATCGGACGAAAAAACCATAACTATACTTAGCAATGAAACACTAGGAAAAGTCCACATACGACGCAGATTTTTTGTTGCGGTCGGAACAAGCAGAAGTCCCAACCCTATTGACATAGTAACTGGAAGTAGAGCGAAAGGTATGATCCATGCATATTGATATGTATGTTCCATAAGAAAATCAAGCTTTCTTTTTTTATTCTTATTAATTGTTTCCCATTCACCAGCCCTTATTTCTTCCGGAAGGAGCAATAATAAAATAAATAAAAAAAAAAAAAATTCAACTGAAAAAGTTACAATTCTTCAAATAACCAAGTTACTAGTTAAAAGCTACTACCTAGTTATTAACGAAGATATTTATTAAGATAAAAAATATGAGATTTTCCATTATTCTACTATATACATACGATACGGTGATTTCTATCCATATTTATATCAATATAGTAAGGAAAAAGAATGATACCAAAAATTCAAGTACTTTATTCTGATATGTATCATAGGATCTGCCAATAACTCGATCCAATAAACCTAGTTTTTATTTAGTTTCTTCGGAGTCATTAACTAATTCTTGAATTGATTGGCTTCGAGTCCAATAAAACAAACTTATGTTTATGTGTTTATGAAAAATCCTAGAATACTTGTCACTTCGCATAGAACTAAAATGAGAAATGACTCAAATTCCCTTTATTTTATCAAGTAATGTATTGTTTAACGGATTAACTACTTTGATTTAATTTCCATTTTCATTATGTGGACTCTATCTCCGAGCTTGATCAATTAATAGAAAAAGGTTACATTCATTGTTGGTTTCCTAAATTAGGAAAGGGTTCTTAAGCTTTTCGATTTTATAAATGTAACATTTATAATATATATATATATTATATAAATAGACTGAGATATGAATTGGAACCTTTTTGATTCTTATCAATGGCATCCGATTCAACGGTAGTAGATCCCGCCCGTAGACATAGATTGAATAAAGATATGAAGCCCCCAATCAGTACAAATTATTCTTTCTTCGAACATTGGATGTAATGGAAATGTGAAAAAAAAAAAAATTCCCTTGAAAATCACATCGTTTTTTCTTTTTTCTTCTATTTCATTTCTTTTTTTATCCTTAATGATACCATATGCGATGCTCATCTATCTGTATCCATACTTTTCTATGTTATGAAGTGAAGTAAGCATAAGTATCGGCTATGGAATAAAGATAGATAATGAATAGTTAATAGAAAGAACAATCTATTTTGAATTGAACAATAAATGTCTTTCACGTCCAACTATAAAAATGAGTGACCCTTTTATTTTGAAATGGCGGTTCCAAAGAAACGTACTTCTCTGTCAAAAAAGCATATTCGTAGAAATATTTGGAAAAGAAGGGGATATCAGGCCGCGGCAAAAGCTTTATCTTTAGCTAAATCTATTTCTACCGGGCATTCCAAAAGTTTTTTTGTGCGACAAACAAGTAATAAAGCCTTGGAATGATCTGAATCTGAATCAGCATGACTCGATGAATTGGATGATTAAATTTATAAGATGAAGAATTCACATTAACTAATGTTTTGAACTCATCAATATGAGATAGAACTAGCTGTTGTGGTATGTAGAATACGAATTATTCTGTATACTAGGTTCTAAAAATGATTTCTTTTTTTGTTTGAAAAAAAAAAAAGAAAGAAGTAGTTAGACACAAAATACAAGGTTTCACCTTTCATTGATTGGTTTTTATAATTCGCGAGATGGGGGTTGTAACTTTCCCCATCGATTCATTTTTCACAATAACAAAACTCTTATTTTTTTTTCTTAGGAAGGGATTGGCTTATTGGATTATGTATCTCCAATAGTTATACATCATTAAGATTTTTGGAAAATCTGAAACAAGTATGAACGAGGTTAGAGCCCCCCTTTTTGTTCCAAAGTAAGGCGGGGATAAGATTCATAGTCAAAGTCAATGGATTATTGAAACTAATTGATTAAAATATACATTTTAAAACTTTGATTTGTAGCTCTCTGAATCACTACATGTCTACAAGGACTCCCTCTTGTTTCGAACAGATAAAAAAAAAAAAAAACAAAATAATAAAACTGCCAGGATCCCATTTAGATCGATATTTATGTACTAAAGAATGAGTCAATCTTACGTAATCCAACCCCAATAGATCCTATCCCATGTTTGAGCTGGAGGATCGATCAATCGATATATCTAGATCTAATATCTAAATTATTTTATCTATTAATATTAGATTTCAATTCTATATATAAAAAGATCTTATCAGTTTAAATTTTATTTTCTAAGTTTTCTAAGTTAAAGTACATACAGTAGAATTCCGATAAAGATTGAAACTCTTTTGTTATACGATATGCCCGGTCCAATACCTAATGGGTTTGGTAAATCCTCACACAAATTATGTTATGTATACAATGAAGATCCCAATCATTAATACATCTTTGATACCAAACTATCCAAATATTTATAGAAATCTTTTGGATGTAGTGATGAAGTTGTGATATATAAAAAATATTGTTTTATTTTGTTCATTGAAAAATGAATCTTTTTCATTTCGGATCTATCAAATCAGATAAATGAGAAATGAATCGTCAAAAAAGGAGAAAAAAAAAATTCTTAGTTCTATACCCGGACTCAGGGCATAACCGTCTAGTTCCAACTATTCCAGAAGAACTTATAATACGGAAAAGCCCGCTGTTTAAAATGACCCCCTGCCATGAGACTAAGGATTATTGAGCGTTTAAATATTTATTTGAACGGGTCTTTATTCATCGATTCTAACATTTCCTAAAATAGATTGCATTAAATCCCTCAATCTCGACGATTGAACATCATATGGACTATGATTATTTCGATGAAGCCGCCATGGTGAAATTGGTAGACACGCTGCTCTTAGGAAGCAGTGCTAGAGCATCTCGGTTCGAGTCCGAGTGGCGGCATCTTCTAAAAAAGGCACAATAGATCCTATAATGAATTCAATTCCGGATTTCCATTCCGTAATTGGGGATACCCCCCTAAAAAAAATTATGATATTTGCCACTTTAGAACATATATTAACTCACATCTCTTTTTCTATCATTTCAATTGTTATTACGATTCATTTGATGACCTTATTAGTCCATGAAACCGTAGTACTATTTGATTTGTCAGAAAAAGCCATGATGGCTACCTTTTTCTGTATAACTGGATTATTAGTTACTCGTTGGATTTATTCGAGACATTTGCCGTTAAGCGATTTATATGAATCTTTAATGTTTCTTTCATGGAGTTTCTCCATTATTCATATGTTTCCTAAAAGACGGAATCAGAAAAGTTATTTAAGCGCAATAACCGCGCCAAGTGCTATTTTTACCCAAGGCTTTGCCACTTCGGGTCTTTCAACCGAAATGCATCAATCTGCAATATTAGTCCCTGCTCTACAATCCCAGTGGTTAATGATGCACGTAAGTATGATGTTATTGAGTTATGCAGCTCTTTTATGTGGATCGTTATTATCCGTAGCTCTTTTAGTCATTACATTTCGAAAAAACCTAGATATTCCTCGCAAAAGCAATCATTTCTTAATTGGGTCATTTTCCTTTGTGAATGAAAAAAGAAGTGTTTTACAAAACACTTCTTTTCTTTCATTTATAAATTATCACAGGTATCAATTAACCCAACAATTAGATCAGTGGAGTTATCGTGTCATTAGTTTAGGGTTTACTTTTTTAACCATAGGTATTCTTTCGGGAGCAGTATGGGCTAATGAGGCATGGGGGTCTTATTGGAATTGGGACCCCAAGGAAACTTGGGCATTTATTACTTGGACCATATTCGCGATTTATTTACATAGTAGAACAAATCAGAGCTTTCAGGGTGTGGATTCGGCAATTGTGGCTTCTATAGGATTTCTTATAATTTGGATATGCTATTTTGGGGTCAATCTATTAGGAATAGGACTACATAGTTATGGTTCATTCACATTAACAACTAATTGAAGAAAGGGCCTGAAGAATACATAGGAACATCGTCCCGTATATTATATTAAAGAAGGTTTGTGCAAGTTTTTTCGAACCATTTGAATCACTACTTGATTCAAATGGTTCGAAAAAACTTTAGATGTATCTGATTATAATTCACTTCATTTTTTTTTTTCTTTCATTGCATTATACAGTGAACGCTTTTAAAAATCACACGGTTCTTTTACATTAATGTAATGTCT